GCGTGGCGTTTAGGTTTGCGTGCAGATCTAGAGGGGTAGCTGTCTAAGGAAAATTAATTCATTAAAGTAGCATGCTTGTATTGGGTGGGTAGTTCGTTAGAATGTTGTTTAGACTGGTGATGTACTAAGCTCAGTTTGGTAGTTTGCAGGTCTAGATGCCTAGCGTAGTGGTCTTGTTTTTGGGGTTTGGAGGACGTTTAAGCTACGTGTTGTGCGGCATTTTAGCGGGGGGGGTAGGGGGGGGTTTGTGAAAGCATTGCGTGGGATTGTGGTGCGTATGCGTATGCGTATGCGTATGCGTATGCGTATGCGTATGCGTATGCGTATGCGTATGCGTATGCGTATGCGTATGCGTATGCGTATGCGTATGCGTATGCGTATGCGTATGCGTATGCGTATGCGTATGCGTATGCGTATGCGTATGCGTATGCGTATGCGTATGCGTATGCGTATGCGTATGCGTATGCGTATGCGTATGTCCTGCTACCATTAAACTAACATCACCTGAACTTATTTGCATGTCAAAGTGAACATTATTAATCGTATGCTCCTGAACTAATTTCCCGTTCGCGTTACCATTCCATGTCCTGTGACAATTAACTTTATGTCTGGGGCCAGTTTGTGGGCCAGTCCTGGTTGTTGACTTAAAGTCCAGCTACAATTTATTTGACTGTGTTAAGGCCTTTGACGGCCATAGCTGAGTCCAAGCATCCCCCCAAAATTAAAAAATACCAGAGGCATGACACCACAGTTATGTGTCGGCATGGGCTGATTAGTAATTAATCCATCGAGATGTCTTATTTAAGGGGAAAGAATAGGCGATTTTAGGTGAGATGGTCCTGAAGAAAGAACCAGATGCCGTTTACGCCCCACTTATAGAAACCCCCACGATTTATGGGCCCGTGGCAAGAAGAGGGATACTTTTCACAAGGGTTGCTGGTTTCACGTGAGTTGGGGAGTCATGAGATAACCATTTGGAGGTGATATGCGTGTATCTTGTGCAAGTTTAATAGACTTAATGGGGTATGTACGATAAAGATATTGGATGTACTATGTCAAGTCGAGCATTCGCATTGGGTTTGGATATGCGTGTTGATTAGGGTTTGTGTTGGTGTCTTAATTGAATATTGAGATACATTGAGTTCATGTATTGGTGGATATTCATGTGGTGGGGCAGTAATGTACTATTATACATGTATGTACTGTACAATTATGGGGTAGATAGTATTATGCACGAATTACATAGGGTTTATGAAATTTTCAAGGAATAGTTTAAGTAGAATATCAGCTTTGGGTGTTGATGGTGGAACTTGGGTTTCTTCCTTGAGTCTTTGGGGGATGGTTGTTCCCCTTTTCTGGTTTACAAGACCAGTGTAATTTATATACTACATAGACCTTCATTTTAGGAGATGGTTTTCTACGATGCTTGTAATAGGTATTAGGACTAGGATGAGAAGGAAATATAGGATAGATGCTAGTTGGCCGATAATGATAAATGGGTGTTCGACGGGCTGTCCGCCGATTCAGGTTAGTGTCAATAGGTCGGCTACTAAGAGTCAGAATATGCATTGGCTAAGTGGTCGGAATATTATGCTTCGTTGTTTTGATGTGTGTAGGAGTGGCATTAGAATTAGAATTAGGATTGATAGGACTAGAGCTAGAACTCCTCCAAGTTTGTTGGGGATAGATCGTAAAATGGCGTACGCGAATAGGAAATATCATTCTGGCTTAATGTGTGGAGGGGTATTTAATGGGTTAGCCGGGGTGTAGTTGTCTGGGTCCCCTAGGAGATCGGGAGAGAACAGAACTAATATTAAGAGTGCTAGGATTATGGCTAATGCGCCTAGTATGTCTTTGATTGTGTAGTATGGGTGAAATGGAATTATGTCTGAGTCTGATGGGATTCCTGTTGGGTTGTTCGAGCCGGTTTCATGGAGGAAGAGAAGGTGGACTAAAACTAGGGCTGAGATGATAAATGGGAGGAGGAAGTGGAAGGCGAAGAATCGTGTTAGGGTGGCTTTGTCTACTGAGAATCCTCCTCAGATTCATTCTACTAGATTCGTTCCGATATAGGGGATTGCTGAGAGTAGATTGGTAATGACTGTTGCCCCTCAGAATGATATTTGGCCTCATGGGAGTACGTAGCCTATGAAGGCTGTTGCTATTACGGCAAATAGGAGAATAACACCTACGTTTCAGGTTTCTTTGTAGATGTAAGATCCGTAGTAGAGGCCTCGGCCTACATGTAAGAATAGGCAGATAAAGAATATGGATGCTCCGTTAGCATGTAAGTAGCGCAGGATTCATCCGTAATTTACGTCTCGGCAGATATGGGTCACGGATTGGAAGGCGGTCGTTGTGTCCGAAGTATAGTGTATAGCTAGGAATAGTCCTGTTAGGATTTGGATGGCTAGACAGATGCCTAGTAGTGAGCCGAAGTTTCATCATGAGGAAATACTTGATGGGGCGGGTAGGTCGATCAGTGAGTCGTTGATAATTTTGAATAGTGGGTGTGATTTACGGATGTTTGTCATTGTGGTTCTTGTAGTTGAAGTACAACGGTGGTTTTTCATGCCATTGGTCATGGTTAGAGTCCATGTGGGAATAATGATGACATATATTGTGTTTATTTTAAGTACTGTGTTTGTAGTTGGGTTTGTGGGGTTTTCTTCTAAGCCTTCTCCGGTTTATGGAGGGGTTGGGTTAATTATTAGTGGTGGGGTCGGGTGTGCTATTGTTATGAATTTCAGTGGCTCGTTTCTTGGTTTGATAGTGTTTTTAATTTACTTGGGGGGAATAATGGTGGTTTTTGGTTATACAGCGGCTATGGCTACGGAATTGTATCCGGAGGTGTGGATTTCAAATAAGGTTGTTCTTGGGGCGTTTATGTCTGGGTTGATAATGGAAGTGTTGCTAGTTTTTTACGTATTGAAAGAGGGGGGTGTTGGGTTTATATTTGAGTTCAGTAGTTTGGGGGATTGGGTTGTTTATGATGTTGAGGATTTCGGGCTTTTTAGTAAGGAGGCTGTTGGAGTTTCTTCTTTATACAGCTATGGAACGTGACTGGTGATTGTTACTGGGTGGTCTTTGCTTGTTGCGGTTGTTGTTATTATGGAGGTTACTCGTGGTGGTTAGGTGTAGTTCGTCACGATTAGGCTTAGGGCGAGTGTAATCAGGAAGGACATGAAATATAGTTTGATTTGGCCCTTTTGGCTTGAAATTAATGTTGAGGTTTTTGCCTGGAATAAGGAAATGGATTTTGGTAATACATTTTCTAGTCAGATTATGTCTAGGAGTATTGAGGCTACTTTTTGGCTTATAAATAGGGTTGTGAATGGTTGAAGTCGGTGTATGATAGTTGGGAAGTAGCCTAAGAGGTTGGAGAATTTGAGGGAGTTGCTTTGGCTGTTTAGTTTTAGATTTTGGGTAGCCATATTTAGTTCTAGGGCTACTGTAAAGCCTAGTAGAGTTACAAATAGGGCCGTTATTTTAAGGTATATTGGTATTGTTATTTGGGGAATGGTGGTCGGGGTAATGCTGTTGGAGATAATGAAACCGGCGAAAATGCTTCCCATTAGTAGGCGTTTGATTGGATTAATTAGCAGTGGGTTGTTTTCATTAATTAGAATAAGTGTTGGGAATCGTGGTTGTCCTAGCAGGGCGAAGTAGATAATTCGGGTGCTGTACACGGCCGTGAGGGAGGTTGCGATGAGGGTAAGTGTTAGGGCTCAGGCGTTGGTGTACGATGTGTTGGCGGCTTCAATGATTAGGTCTTTTGAATAGAATCCTGTGAGGAATGGCATTCCTGTGAGGGCTAAGCTTCCGGTGATTAGTGCTGTTGTAGTGAATGGCATGGTTTTGTATAGGCCTCCTATTTTTCGAATATCTTGCTCATCGTTGAGGCTGTGGATAATAGAGCCTGAGCATAGAAATAGTATTGCTTTGAAAAATGCGTGGGTGCAGATGTGGAGAAATGCTAGGTGAGGTTGGTTGATCCCGACTGTTACTATTATGAGGCCTAGTTGGCTAGAGGTGGAGAAGGCTACGATCTTTTTGATATCATTTTGGGTCAGGGCACAGATCGCTGTGAATAATGTGGTGATTGCTCCTAGGCATAGTATTGCGGTTTGAATAGTCTTATTATTTTCTGTTAGTGGGTAGAAGCGGATTAACAGGAAAATACCCGCTACTACTATGGTGCTGGAGTGTAATAGGGCTGATACAGGCGTTGGTCCTTCTATGGCGGATGGGAGTCATGGGTGAAGTCCGAATTGGGCTGATTTGCCTGTTGCTGCTAGTAATAGTCCGGCGAGTGGTAGATTGGTGTTGGTGGGGTTTAGGGCAAAGATTTGTTGAAGTTCTCAGGTGTTGAGGTTTGACAAGAATCATGCTATTGCTACGAGAAAACCGATGTCTCCAATTCGGTTGTATAGAATTGCTTGTAGTGCTGCTGTGTTGGCATCGGTTCGTCCATATCATCAACCGATAAGTAGGAATGATATAATTCCGACTCCTTCTCAACCGATAAAGAGTTGGAACAGATTATTGGCGGTTACTAGAATTACTATTGTAATTAGGAATATCAGCAGATACTTAAAGAATCGGTTGATGTAGGGGTCTGAGTGTATATATCATATTGAGAACTCCATGATGGATCATGTGACGAATAGTGCTACGGGCATGAAAATTATTGAGAAATAGTCTAGTTTGAAGCTGAGGCTTAGTTTTATAGTTTGGATAGATATTCAATGTCAGTTTGATACTATTGTTTCTTGGCCTGATTGGATGAAGATTATTATTGGGATTAGACTTACTAGGAATGAGTATGAGACTATAGTTTTCACGTAGTTTGGGTATAGCTTGTTGGAGTAGAAGTTGGAGTTCGATGATATGATTGGTGCCATTAGGATCAGTACGGATAGTAGTATAGAAGAGGTGAATAGGTTTATTACTTTTATTTGGAGTTGCACCAATTTTTTGGTTCCTAAGACCAACGGATAACTACCATCCTTTAAAAGTAAGTAGAAAAAGCCATGTTTTTATACATGGTAGCATGAGTTAGCAGTTCTTGCATACTTTTTCGGTAAATAAGAGCTGTTAGTCTCTATATCTAGATTCACAATCTAGTGTTTTGTTTAAACTATATTTACAGTAAAGGGTACCCAAGATAATTTTTGGGTTAATTGATAGAAGAAGTAGGGGTAGGAGGTGCATGGCCATGAGAGTGTTTTCCCGGGTGTAGGATGGTGGGATATTATTGACATGGTAGGTTTGTTTGCCTCGTTGTGTTATGATTAGCATGTATAGCGAGTAGAGAGCGGTGATTACAATGTTAGTTCCTATTAGAATAATGGAGATTGAGGATCATGAGAATGTCGATATGACTACAAATAACTCTCCGATTAGGTTAATTGAGGGTGGTAGAGCTAGGTTTGTTAGGCTGGCCAGTAGTCATCAGGCGGCTATGAGTGGGAGTACAGTTTGGAGTCCACGAGCCAGGATTATTGTTCGGCTGTGGATTCGCTCATAGTTTGAGTTGGCTAGACAGAATAGTATGGAGGATGTTAGCCCGTGTGCGATTATAAGAGCTGTTGCTCCTATGTAACTTCATGGGGTTTGGATTAGGACGGCCACGATTACTAGTGCTATGTGACTAACAGATGAGTACGCGATTAGCGATTTAAGGTCTGTTTGGCGTAAGCAGATTGAACTTGTCATAATTATCCCTCAGAGGGATAATATTAGGAATGGATAGGCTATAAAGTTTGTTGTTGGATTCAGTACAGTGGTAATTCGTAGCATACCGTAGCCCCCTAGTTTTAGTAGTACGGCTGCAAGAACCATGGAGCCGGCGATTGGAGCTTCTACGTGCGCTTTTGGTAGTCACAGGTGTAGGCCGTACAGTGGTATTTTTACTATAAAAGCCATTATGCATGCTAGCCATAGAAAAGAGCTACCCCAGGAATTTGCTAGTGGTTCTGACCAGTATTGGGTGAGTAGGATGTTCAGTGACCCGGTAATGTTTTGCATGTAAATTAATGCAACTAGTAGGGGGAGTGATCCTACTAATGTATAGAATAGGAAGTACAGTCCTGCGTTTAGTCGTTCTGTTTGGGCACCTCATCGTGTGATAATGATTAGTGTCGGTACTAGGGTTGCTTCGAATAGAATGTAGAAGAAGATTAGTTCTGTGGCTGTGAATGTTATAATGAGAAAAATTTGTAATGAGATTAGTATTGTAATGTAAAGTTTTTTCCGTGTATATGTTTCTTTGGTCAGGTGGAATTGGCTTGCGATGATTATTAATGGAAGTAGTCACATGGTCAGTATTAGTAACGGGGTAGATAGTGAGTCGGAAAAATATATGAGGGATAGGTTTAGGCTGTTATCGTTGAATTGGTTTAGAAGTGGTAGACTAAGGAGGGTAATGATTAGACTGTGAGCTGTGGTATTAATTCAGATTATATTGTTTTTTGATAATCAGGTTAGGGGAATTAGTATAATTGTTGGTATAATAATTTTTAGCATTGTAGTAGGTTTAGGTTTTGTACATAGTCTACACCGTATGTGTTGGAGACTATTACTAGTAGGGATAGTCCTAGGGCCGCTTCGCAGGCTGCGAAGACTAGTAGGATAATAGGAATTATGCTGGCTAGTACTAAGTTAGAGTTAAGAATTGTCAGTGCCATGGTTACGAATAGGGATAATATCATGCCTTCTAGGCATAGAAGTGAGGATATTAGGTGGGATCGGTACATTAGTAGGCCTAGTAATGATACTGTGAATGCCAGTGCTATATTTATATATGTTAAAGCCATTTGATAATTATGGTTATGGTCATAATCTAATGAGTCGAAATCATTTGTTTTTATTAAACTAATTATCAATTATTCAGCTCATTCTAGTCCTTTATTGAACCACTCGTAGGCAAGACTTACGGCTAGCAAGGAGATTAGGGTGAGTGATATAGTAAGTATAACTGTTAGGTTGCTTGTTTGGACAGCTCATGGTAGTGGTAGGAGTAGGGCGATTTCTAGGTCAAACAGGAGGAATGTGATTGCTACTAGGAAGAATTTTATTGAGAAGGGAAGACGGGCGGATCCTATTGGGTCGAAGCCGCATTCGTATGGGCTTGATTTTTCGGCGTATGAATTTATTTGTGGCATTCAGAATGCGATTAGCACTAGTAATGATGCCAGTAGTGTATTGGTGAGAAGTGTTATTATTAGGTTAATTACTCTTTTTCGGATTAGACCGAAGCTAATTGATTGGAAGTCAATTGTACTGTTTATACTAAAAGGGTAGGAACCTCATCAATAGATGGAGACGTACAGGAATAGTCATACAACGTCTACAAAATGTCAGTATCAGGCAGCGGCTTCGAATCCGAAATGGTGTTTTGAGGTAAAGTGGAATTTTAGTTGTCGTACGAAGCAGACGAATAGGAATGTTGATCCAATAATTACATGAAGGCCGTGGAATCCGGTGGCAACGAAAAATGTTGACCCATATACTCCATCTGCGATTGTGAATGGGGCTTCGTAGTACTCCGAGGCTTGAAGTAGGGTGAAATAGCCGCCTAGAAGGATTGTGGTGAATAGAGCATGTAGTATGGGTTTGCGGTCACCTTCTATTAGGCTATGATGTGCCCAGGTAATTGATACTCCCGAGGCTAGGAGGACTGATGTGTTCAGGAGTGGGACTTCTAGGGGATTCAGGGGGTGGATACCTGTAGGTGGCCAGCATCCTCCTAGTTCTGGGGTTGGGGCAAGGCTGGAGTGGTAGAAGGCTCAGAAAAATCCAATAAAGAAGAATACTTCAGAGACGATGAATAAGATTATTCCGTAGCGTAGGCCTTTTTGGACGATGGGTGTGTGATGTCCTTGGAAAGTACTTTCTCGTACGATGTCTCGTCACCATTGATACATGGTTAATATATTAGTTAGTAGGCCTAGTAATAGGATAGAGGGCGTGTTAAAGTGGAATCATATTGCTAATCCGGATGTCAGTAGTAGAGCTGATAAGGCTCCTGTTAGAGGTCATGGGCTTGGGTTTACTATGTGGTATGCATGTGTCTGGTGGGTCATTAGGTGTTATCATGTAAATATAGACTTACTAGTAGCGTGAATACGTAAGCTTGAATTAGGGCTACTGCGAATTCAAGAATTGTTAACAGGATTAGAATAATGAATGTGATAAGAGCCGTTATTGTGCTAATGTTTATTAGGGCCAGGGTAGCTCCTCCGATGAGGTGAATTAGTAGGTGTCCGGCCGTAATATTTGCAGTTAATCGTACTGCTAGGGCTATTGGTTGAATAAACAAGCTGATTGTCTCGATAATAATAAGTATGGGGATCAGGGGGATTGGGGTTCCTTGGGGGAGGAAATGGGCTAGGGATGCTTTGGTTTTGTGGCGAAATCCTAAAGCTACTGTTCCTGCTCACAGGGGAATAGCCATTCCTAGGTTCATTGACAGCTGAGTTGTTGGTGTGAAGGAGTGTGGTAATAAGCCTAATAGATTTGTTGATCCAATAAATAGGATGAGTGATATAAGTATTAGGGATCATTTTTGTCCTGCTTGGTTATGGATTGCTATTATTTGCTTTGATGTCAAGTGGATAACTCATTGTTGAATTGCGACTAAGCGGTTGTTTACTAGTCGGTTAGTTGATGGGAATAACATGGTTGGGAACATAATGATTAGTGTAACAATGGGAAGGCCCATTATTGTAGGGGTAATGAAAGAGGAGAATAGATTTTCGTTCATTTGTTTTCTCATGGGGTTGAATGTTTTGTTGACTTTGTGACGGTGGGTTCTGGGTTTTGGTAATATAAGTGTTTTGAGACTTTTAGTTGTATAATAATATATAATGTGAGGATTATGGATAGGATAGTGATGAATCATGTGGATGTGTCGAGCTGTGGCATTTCATTAAGGGGAGGTTGGTACTTCCAATCTTTAACTTAAAAGGTTAACGCTTTAGAATAAGCTTCTTAATGATTTTACAGTATGGACGAGGATCATTTTTCGAAATATTTTAGGGGGACTAGTTCAAGGACAATTGGTATGAAGCTGTGATTTGATCCGCAAATTTCGGAGCATTGGCCGTAATATAGGCCTGGCCGTGTAGATAGCAGCGTTGTCTGGTTTAGGCGTCCTGGGATTGCGTCTGTTTTTAGGCCCAGGGATGGGACGGCTCATGAGTGTAATACGTCCTCAGATGAAATTAGCATTCGAATGGTCAGTTCCATGGGTAGTACTACTCGGTTGTCAACTTCTAGAAGTCGTAGCTCTCCAGGTTTTAAGTCTTGTGTTGGGACCATATAGGAGTCGAAGGTTAAGTCTTCGTAGTCTGTATACTCATAACTTCAATATCATTGGTGACCTATGGTTTTTACAGTTAAATAGGGATTATTGATTTCGTCCATTATATATAGGATTCGAAGGGAGGGGAGTGCAATTATAATTAAGATAATAGCTGGCAGAATAGTTCAGATGGTTTCTACCTCCTGTGCGTCCATGGTGCTAGTGTGGGTTAGGCTAGTTGTTAACATTACTGAAATTAGATACAGTACGAGAGAGCTGATTAGGAAAACGATTATTAGTGCGTGGTCGTGGAAGTGCAGGAGTTCTTCTATAATGGGGGATGTTGCGTCTTGGAAACCTAGTTGGAAAGGGTATGCCATAGAGGTATATAGGGGTTCCACCTATAATTTAACTTTGACAAAGTTATGTAAATTTTACTAATACCTCTCTAGTGGAGAAAGACATAGTGGTTATGATGTTGGCTTGAAACCAATTTTTGGGGGTTCGAATCCTTCCTTTCTTATTTTGGGTTAACGTATGTAGGTTCTTCAAATGTGTGATATGGTGGGGGACACCCGTGTAGTCACTCTAGATTTGTAGTAGTTAACTCTACGGTTGACACCTCTCGTTTTGAGGCAAAGGCTTCTCAGATCATAAATACCATGAGGATTACTGCAGTTAGTGAGATAAATGATCCTATGGAAGATACTGTATTTCAAGTTGTGTACGCGTCTGGGTAGTCTGAGTAGCGTCGTGGTATGCCTGACAGACCTAGGAAGTGCTGGGGGAAGAAGGTTATATTTACACCTACAAATATAATAAGGAAATGAATTTTTGCTCAGGTTTGATTTAGAGTATACCCTGAAAATAATGGGAATCAGTGGACGAATCCTCCCATGATAGCGAATACAGCTCCTATGGACAGGACATAGTGGAAATGTGCTACTACATAATATGTGTCGTGAAGTACAATGTCAAGTGAGGAGTTGGCTAGGACAATACCAGTCAAGCCTCCAACTGTAAATAGAAAAATGAAGCCTAGTGCTCATAACATTGCTGGAGATCATTTGATATTACCTCCGTGCAGGGTGGCTAGTCAGCTAAACACTTTTACTCCTGTTGGAATAGCGATGATTATGGTTGCGGAGGTGAAGTACGCCCGTGTGTCAACGTCTATACCTACTGTGAACATGTGGTGAGCTCATACGATAAAGCCTAGGAATCCAATTGATATTATGGCTCATACTATGCCTATATATCCGAATGGCTCTTTTTTGCCAGAGTAATAGGTGACAATATGTGAGATTATTCCGAAACCTGGTAGAATAAGAATATAGACTTCTGGGTGGCCGAAGAATCAAAATAGATGTTGATACAGGATTGGGTCTCCCCCTCCTGCAGGGTCGAAAAAGGTTGTATTTAGATTACGGTCTGTTAGTAGTATTGTGATTCCGGCGGCTAGTACTGGCAGAGACAGAAGAAGTAAGACAGCCGTGATTAGGACGGATCAAACGAATAGGGGAGTTTGATACTGGGATAGGGCCGGAGGTTTTATATTGATAATAGTGGTAATGAAATTAATAGCGCCTAGGATTGACGAAATACCAGCTAAGTGAAGCGAGAAGATTGCTAGGTCTACTGAGGCTCCGGCGTGTGCCAGATTACCGGCTAGAGGTGGGTACACTGTTCATCCAGTTCCAGCACCGGCCTCTACCGTCGATGAGGCTAGTAAAAGTAGGAACGATGGGGGTAGAAGTCAGAAGCTCATGTTATTTATTCGGGGGAATGCCATATCCGGGGCTCCAATTATTAGTGGTACGAGCCAGTTTCCGAAGCCTCCAATTATGATTGGTATGACCATAAAGAAGATTATTACAAATGCGTGGGCTGTTACGATTACGTTGTAAATTTGGTCGTCGCCCAATAGAGTTCCTGGCTGGCCCAGTTCTGCCCGGATTAGCAGGCTGAGGGCTGTTCCAACTATGCCAGCTCAGGCGCCAAATAGTAGGTATAGAGTACCAATATCTTTGTGGTTGGTTGAAAAGAGTCAACGATTTATGAACATAGGTAAAATGGCTGAGTAGGCATTAGACTGTAAATCTAAAGACAGAGGTGTAAGTCCTCTTTTTACCAAGCCTCGTAGTGTATGTAACATGTCGAATTGCAAATTCGGAGAAGCAGCTTTAATCCTGCCGGGGCTTCTCCCGCCTTTTTTTTTTCTTAGGCGGGAGAAGTTAGATTGAAGCCAGTTGATTAGGGTATTTAGCTGTTAACTAAATTTTCGTGGGGTTGGAGCCCACCAATCTAGTAAGGGCTTAGCTTAATTAAAGTGGTTGATTTGCATTCAATTGATGTAAGATATAGTCTTGCAGTCCTTACAGTCAGGAATTAAATGTATTGCATTTACTTAGGGCTTTGAAGGCCCTTGGTCTATGTTTAACCTAAATTCCTATTCCAGTAATGCTAGTATTGGAGATAGCGGTAGGATTAGGGTGGATAGGATGATTAGGGGTGATAGGTGGGTTGTTGGTTTGGTGTGGTTGAATTGTCATTTTATTTTTATACTGTTTGTTGAAGGGAACATTGTCAGTGATGTTGAATAGGTGAGGCGTATGTAAAAGTATAGGTTTAGTAGTGCTATGACGGCTATTGTGGTTGGTATAATTACGCTGTCGTTTTTTGTCAGTTCTTGGATGATTATTCACTTTGGTATAAACCCAGACAGTGGGGGTAGGCCTCCTAGTGATAGCATGGTGAGTAGGATGGCTGTGGTGAGTATGGGTGTTTTGTTTCATGTGTGAGATAGGGATAGTGTTGTTGTTGTGGAGCTTAGTATAAACATTATGAATGTTGTGGTTGTTAGTAGAATATAGATTACCAGATTTAGTAAGGTTATTGTTGGATTATATGTTAGGATGGCTGTTATTCATCCTATGTGGGCGATGGATGAGTAGGCTATAATTTTTCGCAGTTGGGTCTGGTTGAGGCCTCCTCAGCCTCCGATGGCAATGGACAGAATTGATAATATTATGAGTAGGTCCAGGTTGATTGTTGATGAAATTTGGTAGAGGATGGCTATTGGGGCTAGTTTTTGTCAGGTCAGGAGGATTAGGCCTGATGGTAGGGAGATGCCTTGTGTGACCTCTGGCACTCAGAAGTGGAAGGGAGATAGCCCAAGTTTTATAGCTATTGCCAGTGTTATAATGGTTGATGCTATTGGGTTGAGTGGTTTTGTGATGGATCATTGGCCTGAGTATACTAGGTTTATGGTTACGGCTAATATTAGTAGCATTGATGCGGTTGCTTGTGTTAGGAAATATTTGGTTGATGCTTCTATGGATCGGGGGTTGTATTTTTTCATTAGGATTGGGATAATGGCTAGCATGTTTATTTCAAATCCGATTCATGCCATGAGTCAGTGGGAGCTTGTTGCTACAATAGCTGTCCCTAGTATAACGGTTGATATAATTATGGTAAAGATCAGGGGGTTTATTAGTACGGGAAGGATATGAACCAACATTTTCGGGGTATGGGCCCGATAGCTTATTTAGCTGACCTTACTTAGGATATGGTGTAATACGGTAGCACTGAGATTTTTGAATTCTTCGGAGTAGGTTCGAGTCCTATTATCCTAGAAATAAGAGGGTTTTCACCTCTATTATTTACTCTATCAAAGTAACTCTTTTGTCAGACATATTTCTTATGTTTGTGGTGGAATTCCTGCTATGGTAATTGGTATGGCTACGTGTCATATGCACAGAGCCAGTGTGAGGGGTAGAAAATTTTTTCATAATAAGTGTATTAGTTGGTCATATCGGAATCGTGGGTAGGATGCTCGGATTCATAGGAAAAACACTGTTAGTAGTAGGGTTTTAATAATTAGGTTGAGGGTATATAGTTCAGGTATTGTCGGGTCGTGGAATGCTCCTATGAATAGGATGGCCGTTAGAGTGTTTATTATGATGATATTGGCATACTCTGCTATGAAGAAGAGGGCAAATGGTCCTCCTGCATATTCTACGTTGAATCCGGAGACTAGCTCTGATTCTCCTTCGGTTAGGTCAAATGGGGCTCGATTTGTTTCGGCTAATGTGGAGATAAATCATATTATGGCTAGTGGTCATGAGGATAGTATGAGTCATGTGTGTTCCTGGGTAATGATCAGTGTTGATAGTGAGAATGATCCGCTTAGGAGTAGTACGGATAGAAGAATGATAGCCAGTGTAACCTCATAGGAAATTGTCTGTGCTACTGCTCGTATTGCTCCGATTAGTGCGTACTTTGAGTTTGAGGCTCAGCCAGACCATAGGATTGAATATACGGCTAGGCTGGATATGGCCAGCATAAATAGTACGGCTAGGTTTATGTTGATTAGTGGATGAGGTATTGGTAGTGGGATTCATATTGTTAGGGCTAGAGTAAGGGCTAGGATTGGTGCGATGATGAACATGGATGGGGAGGATGTGAGGGGACGTAATGGTTCTTTAATAAATAGTTTTAGGGCGTCGGCTATGGGCTGTAGTAGACCATAAGGGCCTACTACGTTAGGTCCTTTGCGGAGTTGTATGTACCCTAGTACTTTTCGTTCAATAAGGGTTAGGAAGGCTACGGCCAGGAGGATGGGGACAATTATTGTTAAAAGGTTGACTATGAACATATTGTTAGGAAGAGGAGTTGAACCTCTGATTATAAAAGCTTAAGTTTTATGCAATTGCCGGGCTCTGCCATCCTAACGTTTAAACCCTGTTTTCGGGTTGAGTTGTGCTGTTGCTATCAGATTGAGATTGTGTCATCTGTTGGCTTTAAGGGCGCTTGTGTTAAGTAGGCCCTGTTTCTCTTGTCCTTTCGTACTGGGAGAAGCACAAAATAGATAGAAACCGACCTGGATTACTCCGGTCTGAACTCAGATCACGTAGGACTTTAATCGTTGAACAAACGAACCATTAATAGCGGCTGCACCATTGGGATGTCCTGATCCAACATCGAGGTCGTAAACCCTATTATCGATATGGACTCTCAAATAGGATTGCGCTGTTATCCCTAGGGTAACTTGTTCCGTTGATCAATTTTTTGGATCAATAAATGACTGAATCCGTTGACTTGTTGGTCTAAGTTTTTGTCTCTCGGAAGTTATTTTGTATTCCGAGGTCACCCCAACCTAAATTGTTAGCCCATCAAAAGGTTTCTTGTTTTCCTTAGAAGTGTTAGTTATTTATTTATTGGGCTAATTAATTAAAGCTCCATAGGGTCTTCTCGTCTTATTTGTATATTCCCGCCTCTTCACGGGAGGGTCAATTTCACTGATTGGAAGTAAGAGACAGTAAAACCCTCGTGTGGCCATTCATACAAGTCCTTATTTAGAGAACAAATGATTATGCTACCTTTGCACGGTCAGGATACCGCGGCCGTTTAACAGATGTCACTGGGCAGGCAGTGCCTCTAATAGTTGCTATGCTAGAGGTGATGTTTTTGGTAAACAGGCGGGGTTTGCGTTTGCCGAGTTCCTTTTACTTCTTTTAATCTTTCCCTTAAGTGCACTCCTGTGTTGGGTTAACAGTTGGTTCAATAAATCTTTTACTTGTGGTGTTGAATTTGTTTTGTTGTTAACTATCAGTGGGTTATCCGTTCTGATATAAGCTTGTGCAGGGAGAAACTAGTTCTTGTTACTCATATTAACAGTATTTCCTCTATTTTATGATAGAGTGGTCCAGTGGTCGGGCTAGGGGTTCGCGTAAATCTTTTGAATTAGGATCTGGGTTGGTTGTCGAGCTTGAACGCTTTCTCAATTGATGGCTGCTTTTAGGCCAACTATGAATTTTTGTGGTGCTTACTCTCTAGTCAAGGTTGTATCCTGTTTCTAAGAGGCTGTACCCTCTTAGATTACATTTTAAGTCTGCATTTGAATTGTGGTTTTTTTAGGCATGACTTAAAGTCGAACTAAAATTCTATTCTGGACAACCAGCTATCACCAGGCTCGGTAGGCTTTTCACCACTACCTAAAAGTCTTCTCACTATTTTGCTACATAGACGAGTTGGCTCTTTTGCTGCTCTTAGGTAGCTCGTCTGGTTTCGGGCTATTCGGCTTTAGTTCTCTTCGTCGAGTTACTCTAGTTAAATCATTATGCAAAAGGTACAAGGGGTAAGCTTTGCTGTTTTTTACTTTTAATTTGTCTTTCACCGTTCCCTTGCGGTACTTTCTCTATAGCGCCAGATTAAAATTTCTATCTCCTATACTTTAGTTAGGGTAAATGTTTTGTTTTATTTTGTATTGCTAGTTGAGTTTGTATTTGTATGGGCTAGCATTTGTTCAAAGCGGCCATTGTTGTATGGAATCTTCTGGGTGTAGGCCAGGTGCTTTGTATAAGCTACACTTTGATTTATCCAAGCGCACTTTCCAGTACGCTTACCTTGTTACGACTTATCTCCTCTCATATGCGTGTACATTTATTAATAGGGTTGAGTATTTGTATCTTTATACTTGAGGAGGGTGACGGGCGGTGTGTGCGTGCTTCATGGCCTTATTCAATTAAGCTCTCTATTCTTAATTTACTGCTAAATCCTCCTTCTATTTTCGGTTTCACGAAAATTTTCGTTGATTTTCTATGTTAGAAAATGTAGCCCATTTCTTTCCAACTCATAGGCTACACCTTGACCTAACGTTTTTATGTTTCATGGTTTTGCTTACTTTGTTTCCTTTTTAGGGTTTGCTGAAGATGGCGGTATATAGGCTGTATTAGCAAGAGTTGGTGAGGTTTATCGGGGTTTATCGATTACAGAACAGGCTCCTCTAGAGGGATGTAAAGCACCGCCAAGTCCTTTGAGTTTTAAGCTATTGCTAGTAGTACTCTGGCGAGTAGCATCGTTGTTTAGGCTACTTAGGTTTAGGGCTAAGCATAGTGGGGTATCTAATCCCAGTTTGTGTCTTAGCTATCGTGTGATCGGATTGTTTAAAGTCACCTTCGTGGTTTATTTTTATCTGGACTAGAGCTTTCTACAGCATAGTCTAAGATTTAACTTTATTGGGTGGATAGTTTCCTTAACACGTTTTACGCCGTATGTCTATTAACTTGGGTTAATCGTATGACCGCGGTGGCTGGCACGAAATTTACCAACCCTATGGGTCAGTATGGCTTAGTCAAACTTTCGTTCATGGCTTAATTTTTGTCACTGCTGTATCCCGTGGGGGTGTGGCTAGGCGAGGTGTCTTTAGCTACTTGTACAGTGTGCTTGATACCCGCTCCTTTTTATCACTGACGATTAAAAGGGCGTTTTCACCGGGGTGCTGATACTTGCATGTGTAATCCTACTGATGGCTAATAGAAGGGCTAGGACCAAACCTTTGTGTTTATGGAGTAGTGTGTACTCATCTAGGCATTTTCAGTGCCTTGCTTTATAATTAAGCTACATTAAC